TTACTATACCTGTTGCCGTAGCATTATAAATTGTATTGTTACTTTTGTTCCCGTCGGGATAAATCTGACCCCTTCCCCTATTTCCGCCTACGTATATGGGATATTTTAAGAAATGAACATCCTTATTACTAGCAGGGTCTGGGGAAAGAATAGGAAAGGTGATTTCACTATATTTTTGACCAGGAACAGGACCTATCACAAGAATATTTTTCTGAGTGGGGCGGTAGTTCTGAAAAGACAGATTGCCTATCTTTTCTTTCATCTCGGGCGAAATACGATCAGGTGGGGCTAACTCAAACCCCTCCGGTAAAATAAGAACAGCACCCACATTCAAAGCCCCTTTCTTACCATTAGCAAGAACTTGTTTCAGTTGCATATCATAAGGAATTCTAACAACCGCTTCAAATACAGTATCAGGAAGTACCGCTTGTGGAACCTCAATATCCACGGGTTTATTAGCTAAATGGCAATTGGCACATACAATACGCCCAGTTGCTTCTCGTGGATTTTCATACCCCTGCTGCGCAAAAATGGGATATGCATTTGAAATGGATGCCCCGGTTATTATATAGATCATGAGCGATACGGAAATGGATCGAGTAATCTCCTCCTTTATCCAAGAAAAAGTATTTCTAGTTTGCATGGTACAATCATTGATCCCGAAAATTTCTACAATAAAATTAGGTAGGTCACTAGTATAGTTCCCTATCCACGATTCTGCTATTTACTTTTACTGAAAAAAAAAAAAATTTACTGAAATAGAGGAGGAATTGTATTCCCCTGATGGGTAGAAAGAGTAAAGTAAGTACGACTTTGCATTCTTTGCTTATATACAAAGTAAGAAAGATTCTAATTGAATCCGTGAATCATTTTTCAGTCAGTCAGTGAATGATAAATAACTACAAGTGACGGCGATACATGATTTAAATAACGAAAGATCGAATATTTAAAAATTGTATCTAGAATGACTGGAAGGGTACAAGCAAGAACAGATATAATTTGATCATTATGAGCAAATCCAAAATCTTTGTAGATATAGCCAATCATTAGTTCCCAACCGTGGTGCGAATGGAATCCGACACAGAACTCAGTTAATAAAAGAATAGAAAAAGCTTTTATTGTGTCGCTTAAATTATATAGGAATTCTTGAACCCAAGAGTTAAGAATAACAAGTTCTTCATTACCCAAAATAGAATAACCACTTAGAATAACGAAACAGATTAGATTTGTCGAGAAGTGCAAAATCGTATGGATACGATCCTCATTGTGCATCTTGATCAATTGGATCGTTTCTTTGTGGATTCCTATACGAAGTTTTTGTAGATGTGTTTCCGGGTATTCTTTTATCATTTCGTCCAACAGGAGGAGTTCCTCTACTTCTATGAATTGTTCTAGAATACTTTTTTCTTGAATATCATTCAAAAAAGTTTCGGATTGCCTAGTATTCCACCAATTAGTAATCCAAGATTTCAGACTTTTATTAAATGAGAGAGAGATCCACCAGGGCAAAAATACTATAGATGCAAAATATAGAAGGGGAGTGAATGCTTTCTTTTTTGCCATTTTTTCATCTGTGAATTGTTAATGAACCCACCTCATTCGTTGACTTTATGTGATCTAATCTTTCTATCAAGCATGACTTTCATTATATTATAAATTATAAGATAAATTATAAGGTAGGGGCCCATGAATCTATTCTCTGTTTTTTTTTTTTTTGATTCAGTGCTTAGTCCTTGAATCTAAAAAGAGTACAGAAATAGAAAATAAGAATCCACTTTGAATTCGAATGTTCGAATGAAATATATATATATATTATTGTTTCCAGATATCTCAATTGATCAAATTCGAAGCAATTGCCCTCTTTCGATAACTGCCCGAAAGAACCGCTTCAAATAATAAAGATTATTCTATTCAGATTTTGAGACGAAGGAGCTCCCTGTCTATATCAAGATATCAATCAAATATGTCGAAAAATTTTCGCGGGTTATCTAGACTGTATATAGTCTAGAGTCCGGGAATAATTGAAAAAAAAAAATTATGAAAAATATTATGATGATCAAAAATGAGTGACAAAAAAAGACAGAAAAGTTATCATTACATTTATCATTATGTTATAAGAAAGAAATCTACTTGTTTAGTTCTTAAGGAGCACAAAAGAAAGGATAAAAGGGGAGGGGCTGATTGACAAAAGGAAAGTAGAGAAAATTTACAAGATATAATCTATCTGTATCTAACGTATCAACTCCAAATATTGAAAATAAAAAGTGAAATATTTCGAAATACTTTGATATATGAGATGAATCCATTATTTCGATTTCTTGCTTGTTTTGTTACTGAATTAAGTTGAGTGGTTTTACATTTACAGACGCATAAAAAACAATTTTTGTGGACAAAAAAAAAAAAACAGTTTTGTTTTATGTTATGACTCTTCCGTATACGTCTTCTTTGGTTCGAGTGGGCATTCTTAAGAAACTTCAGTTTAGTTCTGCTATAGAAAAAAGAGGCTTCTTGTCTTGAGTTTTTTCCTCCTGCCGAGAAAGCATTTATTCTGCAATTCATTTCAAAAGACTTCAATCGGTACACGCAAAAAATAGGCCAATTCAGCAGCTTTTTGCTCAATTTCTCGTGGAGTCAAATTCTCATCAGTACGAGTCAAGGGAACGGCCCCCTGGCCTCTGATTTCCATATAAAGGACACGCCGAGCATAAATACCCTCTTTAACTTCTATTCTGATGGACTGAATATCTTTCATAAGGAATCGTAGAAAGATGCGACGATTTTTTCCAGGAAAACCCCAACGAAAAATACATACTATTCCCTCTTTTCTATCGAATCGATCATAACCACTACCTACATTCCAAAAAATCGTGCACCACAAATAGGAACTAATAAAGAGACCCGCGATCCCATAGAAAGACATCACGATTCCTTGTGGAAAAAAAACTATTTGCTGAGACGGAAATAAAGATATCAAATTCCTACCAAGATAACTAGAAGTTCCAACTAATAAAAACCCTAATGAACCAAAAAAAAGAATAAAGGCCCAGCAGAAATTGCTTGTTTTTCGAGACCCCACTATAAATTCTATCCATATAGATTCTGATCGCCAACTCATACATACTAGATCCAGTTGCATTTTATTGGAATTGAGAAAATAAGCAAAAAAATTTGACTTTACTTTTTTTGTTTCCGAAGTAACTCTCATCAACTAGTGCTATTTTGATATGAACTTTTAGAAGTAATTCATCAAATTGCTTAGATCTAAAATCATCCCCTTTATATGATCCCCTATACAGATCTACTAGATATATAGACTTTAATTTCATACATTCGTCCGGTACCGATCCACTTGCTATAATTCATTTACCCCTATATCATGTTTACGTATGCATAAGAGGAGCTTTTTCATTTATGTTCGGGGAAGCCGGATGGATGTTATACAATATTCTACTAAATAGATATCCGTGGCATCTAAGTCGTGAAAAAAAAAATAGATAAGATTTGGTCTTGGCCTTGGCCCCATCGAATCTAAAAAATCTTAGTTTTTTGAACATACAAAGATAAAGAAGCCATTGCAATTGCCGGAAATACTAGGCCTACTAAAGGCACAAAAATAGAGGGAATTGTCATAAAATGGGTACCTCAATTTAATATTCGTACCTGTTATTGTTATATTGTTAGTTATAAAGTTAGTTATAAATATATCTTATAATAATTATATTATAATTCGTATATTATACTAAGTATATCTAAATATTATACTAAGTATATCGAAATACTAAGTATATCTAAATATTATACTAAGTATATCTAAATACTAAGTATATCTAAATACTAAGTATATCTAAGCGAGTATATATATCTAATATATATATCTTATCTAATAAGTGCAAGGAATGTAGAATTAAATAAAGGGACTTGCCCATCTTTCTAAATGAAATAAAATAGGTGTATGATAAGATAATCCACTTTCTTTATTATCTTACTTTATTCCTACTTTTCTTATTATTATTATTCTATTGTTCTTGTCTTCTAATTTTAATTTCTAATTTGAATTTAATAAAGAAAGAGTTTATTACAAATTGAGAAAGAGTTTATTACAAATTGTCGAAAGATTCGATTCGTTAGAATCCGATCCAAGAACAGGGATTTTTAGTAAAAATAGAATTCTCGGGAGATATAGAAAGATGCAAAACTCTATATTTATATTTTTTCTATATTTGAATTATATAAACATACGCAATAGAGCAAGATAAAATTCGTTTTTCGACAATTCCATTTTATGTCACAAAGTCAAAGCCCATTATGCGGGCTTTGACTTTGATTCTGATAAACTAACTAACTGCCTTTTCACTACAAAGAAAATAATTTAACTTAAGACTCTACTTGATTGAATTTTGATTCAAAGGAAAAAAACCGTGGAACTGAAATAACTCACTCAGAACACCCTTTAAAGGATTACGTGGTACGATTGGATCGAATAAACCCTTATGGAATAAATATTCAGCCTCCTGTGAACCTTCAGGTACTGTTATATTCAATGTTTGCTCAATTACTCTTTTACCCGCAAATGCAATATAGGCATTGGGTTCAGCAATAATGATATCCCCCAACATACCAAAACTCGCGGTCACTCCACCAGTAGTAGGAGATGTAAGAATTGATACATAAAATAACTTTTTATTTGATTGATAATCATATAAAGCAGAAGATATTTTAGCCATTTGCATCAAGCTCAAACTTCCTTCTTGCATGCGTGCTCCTCCGGAAGCACACACTAGAATAAGAGGCAAAAAATTATTGGTAGCATATTCGATCAAACGGGTGATTTTCTCGCCTACTGCGGATCCCATACTACCCCCCATAAACTGAAAATCCATAACCCCGATTGCTATAGGAATACCGTTTAGTTGACCCGTACCTGTTTGAATAGCCTCAGTTAATCCTGTCTCTCTTTGATAAGAATCAAGACGATCTTTATAGGGCTCTTCGTCATACTC